AAGACCTGTTCTACTTTTGGAAGACCCTGTGTTATATCACCAGATCTCGATTTTTCATATATAAATGTAACTAATGTATCTCCTTCGTAAAGGGTTTCCCCATAATGGCCATGAACAGTTGCTCCGGGGGTGGCCAAATAAGGCTTAGCTGATCGTATCACTATCGAGTCAACTTGAACAAGTATAACTTGACCCGATTTGAGGGGCGGTCCATTTTTGGCTATACATACATTTTCACAAATAAACTGTCCAAGACTAATTATTTTAGATGTCTCTGCACAATAATTGTGATGGAGAAAAGACCAATTCAAATTGAATGGATTTAAAATAATGTTACGGCATGGATCGGGATTATAAATTTTTCCATTTTCATCCATTAAATAATATTTTAATTTAATCACTTGAAAAGTCTGTTTTAAATTGTCAAGTTGCAAATATTTAGTTACTAAGATCTGATTATGAGTTATTAAATGGTAAGATGAATAAAAATTCTCAATTGGAAGGCATGTTCCTAAAGGGCCCAATGAATTCCTAATTGGAATTAGGGGATCTTTTTTAATTGATTCTTTTATCACACTGTGATATTTTACATCTTTGAATGGCTCCATTCGAGAACAATTGGCTGCTGACAAAATTATCAACGACTGACATTCCTTATTTCTATTCAACAACGTATGAATAGTTCCTTGAGGTTGGTTAAGAGATTGTTGAATTTTTGCCTTGGAATAGGAATAAATGGCAGAAAAGGGGTTGATATTGGTACAATCTGATCCATTATCAGAGAGCAATCCTGACCCCGACGGATCATTCCTTTTTCCGATATACGAAATAGGGGATTTCACTAAGTTGATTCTTAGGAAATGTCGAATCAAACCATTTGTCCTTATTTCAACAAAAGAAGCACGGGCTTCTTCGCAAGAAGAACTTTTTTTGTCTTGGTTCCAATTCAATACTAAACAAGTCCGAACTAATTGAATACTTGTGTCAGAAATTCCTCGAATCGGTTTGCCATTTCCATAAAGGATATAATTGACAATTCGAAGTTGCACATTATCCCTTTCCTGCAATGGATCCGGTGGAAAAAGGGTTCCTAAATTTATACCGTCCGTTATTTCATATGTGACGACAGGTCGAACTAAAACAAAAAACCTTTTCTTACTAGGTGTAATTCGTTGGACATAGATCCAATTTTTAACTTTTTTGTATTCCTTGGAATTTCTTTTTCCTGTTCCTGGTGGTATCAAAACGCCGGTATGTCTGGATATCTTATCCGTCTCTCCAGGAAAATGGATATCTCCAGAAAAGATTTTCAGTTCAATTCGTTTTTTTTTTCTCTCCACCCGGACCAACCCACCGACTCGGCTTCTTAGATTTAAGGTGATTTGTGTATCGACCCCAACGATACTATTGTTCCGTACCATTATGGAAGAAGATCCGGGCAAGATATGCACCTCTTCAGGAATGAAAAAAAATCGATCTACTTTCATTTGGTATTTTGGCCTAAATTCCTTGACTCCTCGATACTCAATCAAATCCTCTTTTTTGATGACTGAATGTGTTTCTATAGTCCCATATTTAATAATGCCCGAACTCTTTCTTCTGTATCGAGGATCATCGAAATAAGCAAGAATACTATTTCGACGGAAAATACCATTTACGGGGATTTCAATCGAGATACCTGAACAGGGCATTAGTTCATTCTCGAGTTCTTGAATCGAGTGTAGTGGAATGATGAATTTATTTCTTCGCCTTTTTGACAATAAATCAGAATTCCCGTGAAGAATAGGCGAATATACGAGATTATACTGACCAGTACATATGATTCGATTAAGGTCTGAATAATCAGGAATCCTATCTTCTTTTTGACCATAAAAATCCGAACTAAACAATTTCTGCCTCGCCTGATCATTGGTTACTGAGAGGTTAGAAGTATATCTTCGCTTGCCAGAAAGAGAATGCGCATTCATTTGATCCTGATCCTTGTGGATCGAAAGGTAGACTAGACTGGACCTGCACGGCCCTCCTAATAATATCCATAAATGACTTGTTTTTGGTAATAGATGAACATTACCATATGTAAATTCGGGTGCATGATAGACATCGGTACTCCAGTGCATTTCTCCGTCTGAATCAGAATAAATATGTTTTCGAACCTTCTCTTTAAAATTCAAAGTGGATATTCCTGCGCGAATCTCAGCAATTACTTGTTCTGATTCTACATATTGATCGTTTTGAACTAAAAGCAAACTTTTGGGTGGAATATTCACATTATGTAGAATATCTTCACTCTCAATAGTTACATACAAGTCTATAGAACATAGAAAGGCGGGATGCCCATGACGTGTACGTGTCGGATGAACCAAGTCCTCATTGAATTTTATTTTTCCATTAGATGGGGCTCGCACATGTTCTGCAGTACCCCCCGTGAATACTCCTCCGGTATGAAAAGTTCGTAATGTTAATTGAGTACCCGGTTCTCCAATCGATTGACCTGCAATAA